AGAGTTCCTAGAGCTCTTTGTAAAGCTTGTTGGAAAACTTGCTGTCGTACCTGATTAACCGCTCTTTGTTGTTCAAAAAAAAGAGTTTCATTTTTGTAATTTTTTAATTGTTCCAAACTATCGCAAGTAGCATTAATCAAATTTATTTTCTCTCTTTCTATATCAGAGTATCCATTCAGTCTATACTCATCTGCTTCCATTTCCACTTTACGTAATCGAGCCCGCGCTCTTTCGAGCTGTTCAGCGGCCCCTCTACGTAATTCTTCTGAATTTAGAATAGTACTCAAGATCCTTTGTTTTCGCTTATCTAATAAATCATTTAATGAAAGTAGATTATCTTTACATTCATTTCACAACTCTCATATCTCTTCCCGAACCAAACATGAATCTTTTGATTCATTTGGCTCTCACGCTCAATTGTTTCTTTCCTTTGATAGACATTCCCATATCTTTGATCTTTGAATGGAATGAACCTATCCTCTCTTGAGCCTATCCTCTCTTTTCTGTTCGTATTCAAAGATATCGAAACTGATCTAACATCAGAATATTAGGATAGTAGGACTCTTCAGACCAGACAAAAAATAAAAAATTGTCAGCAAAGTTGTTTCTTTATTTGTTCTTTATTCACAAACTTTTTTTTTTTCATCCAAAAAATTTAAAAAATTTATCTTTTTTATACAATATATAGGTCGTCGATTTGGCAGTGGATAAAAAAAGGGGTGGGGGAATATACCCATCTTTCCTATACCTGTAAATGGTTCAAATAAATTTATCCATATGAGTGTTATACATCGGATAAATTCCCAATTATTTATTTTTTTTATTTTTTTATTTGCGGTATTTCGGTACTAATGTAGCGGTAGAAAGAGTACCACGGTATGCTGTGCCTGGACTTCAAACAATTTATCTTTAACCATGTAAAAGACCTCAACATTATTGGTTGATAGAGAATCAAAGTTCATTTACCAATTAGTCACGAAATGCTATGGTTCTTAGATATGATTTCTGAATAAAATCCAATTACGAAGTAATTCGTCGAGATTGTGCACCCTTTTTCCTATTTATGCAAATAAAAAAAAGAATACATAAATATAAAGAAAGTGCAGCCGGCGAAATCCAACCTATTCTTGAAATACACAACTCGCACACACTCCCTTTCCAAAAAAAATCAATATACCCAGCACAATGCTTAGATTTATTGGATTTGTTGCTAAAATATCGGTATTAAACTCGAAACTCCCAGCGGATGGCCAGTGCCCCACGGAAACAAAGGAATCGGTTATATTTTTCATATGCTCTCCTCTTATAGATAGGACTAACAAAGAACAGAGTTCTTTTTGTATCACTCCACTCGCCTCTCCCCTTTTTTTTATCGATTTTTTTGTTCCATTTCTTATTTTTAATGTAATTTTACTAAACTAAGAACGAAAGGGAAGAAAGCGAGTGGATCCGCTAATTCCTTATCCTCAAATCAGTCCCTCCCAAAGTATTGTTTCGACAAACAAAAAATAAATAGTTATAGGAGTAAAATTCGAAGGAGCAAAGGGAAACTCCCAGTTAATAAAATAAGAAAAAAGATAGGTCCCCCTTTTTTTTACATTTTTATTCTACGATAAAATTAAACAAAAGGATTTGCAAATAAAAGAGCTAATGCCACGACCAGTCCATAAATTGTTAAAGCTTCCATAAAAGCCAGACTAAGCAATAAAGTACCTCGTATTTTACCCTCTGCTTCTGGTTGTCTCGCAATACCTTCTACAGCTTGGCCCGCAGCAGTACCTTGACCAACCCCAGGTCCAATAGAAGCAAGCCCCACAGCCAATCCAGCAGCAATAACGGAAGCAGCAGAAATAAGTGGATTCATGGTAATTTCCTCGCAAAAAAAAAAAAAGAAATGGTTAATGATACAACCAACCAATGAATTACTACTTAATCTTTATCCACTTCTTTTTCGACTTTTACTATTTACTTTACTATACTACCTTTTTACTTACTTCTTTTTTTTTATTGATACTTATCACTAAAATCTATCGGGTCGAAGTAGCTAAAAACTCCAACAGAATATTACTTAATTTTAAGAACTACTTCCATATACTGTTTTTCCTTTCTTTCTACCCATGATGGAGTTTTATGTAAATAGATACATACGGTTTTAGCCATTGTGTTTTCTTGTTTAGAAACTCTTATATTCTTTCATTCAATTAACAATCACAGAAAAAATCGAAAAAGGACTGATATTTGAATCTATATAAATTATAAATGAAGTGAGCTAGAAAAAAAGAGATAGGGATAATTCCTATCTAACTAGTAAATAACATATACTTTTTTTCTTCCATAACGTAAACCACCTGCACTTTATTATTCTATTAGTATTAAATATTAGTATTAAATCGTATTCTGTACATATATCTAGTAGGACCCCCCACCCAATCCTTTTTTCTCTTAAAAACTCTGCAATATCATCTATCTTTCTTCATATATACAATACTACAATACATAATATTAGCTATTTTCATTTTCTTCTCCAGCCCTGTCTGTGGATTATATTGAACCCCGCATTGCTTTAATTGGGATAAGCTTAAAAAACTATTTCGAAAGTTAGTCAATGATGACCCTCCATGGATTCACCTATATAAGCCGCAGCCAAAGTTGAAAAAATAAGAGCTTGAATACCACTTGTAAATAATCCAAGAAACATGACAGGTATAGGAACTACTGAAGGCACTAAAGAAACAAGAACAACAACTACTAATTCATCAGCCAATATATTCCCGAAAAGTCGAAAACTAAGAGATAAAGGCTTTGTAAAATCTTCTAGGATATTAATTGGTAAAAGTATTGGAGTTGGCTGAATGTATTTACCAAAATATCCCAATCCTTTTTTGCTAAGACCCGCATAGAAATATGCCACTGACGTGGGTAAAGCTAAAGCAACAGTAGTATTTATATCATTCGTGGGCGCAGCTAACTCCCCATGAGGTAACTTTATGATTTTCCAAGGTAAAAGAGCACCTGACCAGTTAGAAACAAAAATAAATAGGAACATCGTTCCAATAAATGGAACCCAAGGACCATACTCCTCTCCAATCTGAGTTTTGCTCAAGTCTCGAATAAATTCAAGGACATATTCGAAGAAATTCTGCCCGTCGGTCGGAATGGTTTGTGGATTCCGAACAGCTATGATGGCTGAACCTAATAAAATAGCAATTACAACCCAAGAAGTGATAAGCACTTGGGCATGAATTTGTAAACCTCCTATTTCCCAATATAAATGTTGGCCTACTTCTACACCTGACATATCGTATAACCCTTTGAGTGTTTTAATGGAACATAGTATAACATTCATATTGCCCTATAATAGAAATCGAACTTAAAAAAGGAATTATTTTGATTCAACCATATCTTTCTCAATTCATCTACCTTCATTCATGAATAGGAATCATACATTATATTTAGATATATTTAGAATACCAAGAAATTACATAAAAAAAAAATACCAATCATTTTTTATTAAATATTCAAAACATAGTTCAAAAATGCAAACCAAAATAATAAACAATCAAAGAAATCCATGGAGTTCAACAAAAAGGAACTAATCTTCTTCTTCTTCTTTTTCTTAACTATTAAATTATAAGATAATCAACCTTTTTTTATATAACTATTTCGGCCCTCCAAAATTGCGGATACTAATTTGGTAAGAATCAATCGAATCGATGCTATAGCATCATCGTTGGCCGGAATAGAAATATCTGCAAGATCTGGGTCACAATTTGTATCGATTAAACAAATCGTCGGAATGCACAAAATGACACATTCTCGAAGAACCATATATTCTTCTTGCTGATCAACGATAATTACAATATCGGGCAATCCCGTCATATATTTGATCCCACCCAGATATGTTTGCAAGGTGGATAACTTTCTCTTCAACATTGCTGCATCTCCTTTTGGGAGACGGGCGAGTTTCCCCATTTTTTGTTCCGCTCTTAAGTCCCTGAACTTCTGAAGTCTTGTTTCTGTAGTAGACCAATTTGTTAACATACCACCAAGCCATTTTTTATTAACATAATGACATCGAGCCCTTATTGCTGCTGATGCTACTAAATCCGCTGCTTTATTTTTGGTGCCAACGATTAAGAAGTTTTTTCCCATACTTGCTGCATCAAAAACTAAATCGCAGGCTTCTGATAAAAAACGAGCAGTTATAGTAAGATTTGTAATATGAATACCTTTACGCTTTGCAGAGATGTAAGGAGCCATTCTAGGATTCCATTTCTTAGTACCATGACCAAAATGAACTCCTGCTTCCATCATCTCTTCCAAATTTATGTTCCAATATCGTCTTCCCATTTTGCCACACTTTATCTTTTTTTTTTTTTTAGAGAGATTCAGTAACCTGTGAAATAAATAATTGTTCCGACGGAACCTTATACCAGGATTGACCATTGATCTACGACCAAAATCATGAATTTATTTTCATTCTTTATTTTTCGTTGATTACCAAATCCATAATGGGACCAGAGAATTCAAGTAAAAAGAATGAACCTCTTGTTAGGAATTACTAAATAATGTATCATGTAAATGATTGGTCTGATGTCCCATGGAAATAGTTCGGGACGCAAGAACAAAAAAAATTCTCAAAATTCTCTATAGTGTAACAAAATATCTCTCATCTCCAATTCGAATAGATTCTTCCTTTTTATTTTCAAATGAATGTTTTTATCTTGCTTTGAACGATGTACTAATTTTTTGAATCCAGTACCAACCGGTATAATCCCCCCCAGAACAACGTTCTCTTTCAGCCCTTTCAACCAATCAATACGACCTCGTAGAGCAGCTTTTGCTAAAACTCGAGCAGTTTCTTGAAAACTCGCTTCGGATATGAAACTTTGAGTATTCAGAGATGACTTCGTTATTCCCAATAAGATTGCCCGATAACAGATCGCTTCGTCCAAAACACGCCCTGCTCGCTCTGCTCGCAACAATCCAATCAGTTCCCTAGGTGAAAACACATTAGACATTCCATCTTCTGAAACCAACACTTTTGATGTTACTTGACGTACAATAATCTCTATATGTCTATTATGGATCTGTACCCCCTGGGATCGATAAACCTTTTGGATCTTATTAACCAAAGAGATACGACTTTGTGCTATGGTTAGTTCAGCTCCAATCAAGAATCCCCAGGGTATCCCAAGAAGCCTTCGGCTACGTTCGTCCCAACCTTCAACTCTCTTTTTGAGGTTCATCGATATTGAATCAATTGAACGAACTTCTAAGATTTGTTCCACTTTTGGAAGACCTTGCGTGATATCGCCGGATCTCGATTTTTCATATATAAATGTAATTAATGTATCTCTTTCATAAAAAGTTTTCCCATAATGGCCATGAACAGTTGCTCCCGGAGTGACCAAATAGGGCTTAGCTGATCTTATAACTAAAGAGTCAACATGAACAATGAAAATTTTACCAGATTTTTTTATGCGTGATCCGTATTTCAATAGACATAAATTTTCACAAAGAAATAGGCCAAGGCTAATTATTGTCCATGCCTCTTCACAATAATCGTGATGGAGAAAACACCAATTAAAATGGAATAAATTCCAAATGATGTTACTACACGGATCGGGATTATAAATCCTACTATTTTCATCTAGGAAACAGTATTGAAATTGAAGTACTTGGAAAGTCTGTTGAAAATTGTCAAGTAACAAATAGTTCTTTAAAAAGATTTGATTATAAGTTATTAAATAGTAAGATAAACAAGGATTCGCTATTTTAAATACAGTAGTACCTAAGGGACCCAACAAATCCCTAATTGGATTCATGGGATCCAATTCTTTTGTCGCATTATTATATCTCGAAGTATTAAAGGGGCCAATTCGAGAACAATTGGATGATGACAAAATTCGGAAAGATTGGCATTCCTTATTTCGATTCAACAACGTACCAAGAGTTCCCTGATGTTGGGGAAATGATTGAGTCTTTGCCTTGGAATTAAAAGGATTTATATTGGTACGATCTAATCCAATATTGTAAATCAATCCTGAACTTGACGTATCATACTTTTTGACGGTATAAGAAATAGTGGACTTTACTAACTCAATTCTGATGAAATCACGAAGCAGATCATTTGCCCTTATTTCAACAAAGGAAGCATGAACCTCTTCTTTTATAAAACCCCTTTTTTCTTGGTCCCAATTCAATACTAAGCAAGCCCGAACTAATTGAATACTTGTGTGAGAAATTCCTCGAATTGACTTGCTATTTCCATAAAGTATATAATTGACAATTCGAAGTTGTACATTATCCTTTTCCTGCAAGAGATCCTGAGGAAAAAGTGTTGCTAAATTTATCCCATCGGATATTTCATATGGGACTACGGACCGAACCAAAACAAAATACTTTTTTTTTATAGGTGTGATCCGTTGAACATAGATCCAATTTTTAAATTTTTTTGATCCCTTATAATTTTTATTTTCCATTCCTGGTGGTATCAAAATGCCGCCGTGCCTAGATATTTTATCCGCCTCTCCAGGAAAATGAATATCTCCAGAAAAAATTTTCAGTTCAATACTCCTTTTTTTTCTCTCCACTCGGACTAATCCATCTACTCGGCTTCTTGTATTTATATTTAAAGCAAGTCGTGTATCTACTCCAACGATACTATTGTTTCGGACCATTATGGGCGAAGATACGGGGAAGATATGCACTTCCTCGGGAATGAAAAAAAATAGATCTACTCTCATTTGCATTTGGTATTTCGGACTAAATTCTTTTGCTCCTCGATACTCAATCAAATCCTCTTTTTTTACGATTGAATCTACTTCGACAATCCCATATTTAGTAATTCCCGAACTGCTTCTTCTATATCGCGGATCATCAAAATAAGCAAGAATACTATTTTTACGTAAAATACCATTTATAGGTATTTTAATAGAAATACAAAAAGATGGTATTAGTTTCTTTTCTCGTTCTTGATCATATTGTAAGGGAATCACGAATCTATTTCTTCGCTTTTTCGCCAAGGAATCATCGGAATTCTCTTGACAAATAGAGGGATCTATGAGATTCCAATGACCATTGGATATGATTCGATAAGGTTTTGAATACTCAAAAATTTGCCCATCCTTTTTACTTTTACCAAAAAATTTATGTCTTACTTGATCATTAGTCAAATCAAAGATATTTCTTTCTTCGACAGAAAAAGAATTAGAATTCATTTGATCTTGATCCTTGTGGAGTGAAAAAGACACTATACTGGATCTGCATAGACCTCCTGCTAATATCCATAAATGACTTGTTTTTGGTACTAGATGAACATTACTATACGGATATTCGGGCGCATGATGCACATCAGTACTCCAGTGCATTTCTCCTTCTGACTCAGAATAAATATGTTTTAGAACCCTCTCCTTAAAACGAAAAGTGGACGTTCCGGCACGAATCTCGGCAATCACTTGTTCCGATTCTACATATTGATCATTTTGAACTAAAATC